GAAGTTTGAGCTTGATCCAAATGGCTAAAATATCTTCCGCTTTATATCATTATCAATCGAATAAAAAGTTATTTTATGTATCAATCCTTACATCTCCTACGACTGGTGGGGTGACAGCTAGTTTTGGTATGTTAGGGGATATCATTATTGCTGAACCCAACGCCTACATTGCATTTGCCGGTAAAAGAGTAATTGAACAAACATTGAATAAAATAGTACCGGAAGGTTCACAAGCGGCCGAATTTTTATTCCATAAGGGCTTATTCGATCCAATCGTACCACGTAATCCTTTAAAAAGTATTCTGAATGAGTTATTTCAGCTCCATGCTTTCTTTCCTTTGAATCATAAAGAAAGGGGGCCCTAAGTTAATTAGTTAATTAAATTAGTTAATTTTGTTTTTTAATTTCTGGCGAACAAATATTTATTTATCGTTTATCAGAATCAAAGGAAAAATCTATTCCTTGGATTTTTTTTGGTAACATAAGAGTCAATTGTAGAAAGAATTATGTAAATAATTTTTTTTTGTCGATAGTTCTGATTACTAATTAGGAAACCTTTATCAACAAGATAAAAGAGTGAATTCTTTCTTCCACGAAATTCAATTGGACAAGGTAAATAATAAAGAAAACGAATTTTATGTTCTTTTCTTACCTCTATATTGTATAGAAAATATGGAGTCTTCCGTATTTCTATAATCCCCCCGAATCCCCCATTTTTTTTTTACTAAGAATCCCTCTTGCTGCATCGAATTGGAACGAGTTTTTCGGTAATTTAGAAGCGGAAAAAATGCTTTATTCTTTAATTAATTTATTAAAATTAAAATATTAAATTAAAATTAAAATATTAAAAAATTATAAGACAAGAAAAAGATAATATAAAGAAGAATAACAAACAAATGGATTATCATACATATATTTCATGTAGAAAGAGGAATAAATTCATTTAGTTAGTTCTCCACTCCTTGCACTTTATTATTATACTCACTTAGATATACTTAACTTAATAGAATTATATACGAATTATAATGATTTTAAGATACATTTTTAACAATATAATATAACAATAATAAATAAAAAAATTAATATAATTATAATTAATATAACTATAACAATAAATAACAGGTACAAATATTAAATCGAGGTGCCCATTCTATGACAATTCTCAACAACTTACCCTCTATTTTTGTGCCTTTAGTAGGCTTAGTATTTCCGGCAATTGCAATGGCTTCTTTATCTCTTCATGTTCAAAAAAACAAGATTTTTTAGATCTGATGGGGCAAATTTAATTTCCGACATATATATTTTTCAAGACTTAGACTTGGGTTATAACACAAATAAATATCTATTTAGTATAATATCATATAAAATAAAATGTGGCTTCCTTCAAACATAAATGAACCAACATAAATGAAACTTAGGCAAGCATAAATAGGATATATGAGGAAATGAGCTATTTGAAAATAAGTCGAGATTGGATAGATAGCTGAATAAAAGCTAAGCCAATGTATCTATATGTATCATATGTGTATAGATAGCCGATCATATGAAAGAAAGGGCTCCTATTATTTTAGTTTAGATCTAACGAATTTCATGAATTCTTCCTAAAGGTTCACATCAGAATAATGCGAGTTGATGAAAGTTACTTCGGAAAAAAGTAAGATCAAAATTCATTTAGGCTAGTCTCCTACTTCCAATAAAATGCAACTGAATTTAGTATGAGTTCTCGATCAGAACATATATGGATAGAGTTTATAGCGGGGTCTCGAAAAACAAGTAATTTCTGTTGGGCCTTTATACTTTTTTTAGGTTCTTTGGGGTTTTTATTGGTTGGAATTTCCAGTTATCTTGACAGAAATTTGATATCTTTATTTCCGTCTCAGCAAATAATTTTTTTTCCACAAGGGGTCGTGATGTCTTTCTATGGGATCGCCGGATTATTTATTAGTTCTTATTTGTGGTGTACAATTTTTTGGAATGTAGGGAGTGGTTATGATCGATTCGATAGAAAAGAAGGAATAGTGTGTATTTTTCGTTGGGGATTTCCTGGAAAAAATCGGCGCATCTTACTCCGATTCCTTATGAACGATATTCAGTCTATCAGAATAGAAGTTAAAGAAGGTATTTATGCTCGGCGTGTCCTTTATATGGAAATCAGAGGCCAGGGGGCTATTCCTTTGACTTGTACTGATGAGAATTTGACTCCACGAGAAATTGAACAAAAAGCCGCGGAATTGGCCTATTTTTTGCGTGTACCAATTGAAGTATTTTGAAATCAACTGAGGAATGAACATTTTCTTAGCAGAAGGAAAAAAATCCAAGAGTCCTCTTTTCTTCGATAGCACAACCTAATTGAAATTTTTTCACAATACTGATGAACCAAAGAAAATAGATTATATATATACCAAATATACGAACAATTATAAAAAAAAAACTTTTTTTTTTGTCCGCAATTTTTTTTTTTCAAAATATCAAATATTTTGATAGAAAGCAATTCTTTTATTTCGAAATCCTAATTTGAAGTGGCTCTTTTGGACATTCGTCGAAAAGAGGGAATTGCTTCGAATTTGAGCAATTGAGATATCCGGAAACAATCTTGTTTTCCTCCTTCATGTACGCTTTCTTAGGCTATTTCTGTAGTCTTTCTAAATTCAAGGGCTAACCAATGACTCACAAATAAAAAAGAGGGAATAGATTAATAAGTTCGAAACCTTGTAATAGAATTGAATTTATGCTTGATAGAAATATTAGATCGTATAGAGTCGACGAATGAGGTGAGTTCATTAAAAATTTACAGACGAAAAATGGAAAAAAAAAAATATTCATTCCCCTTCTATATCTTACATCTCTAGTATTTTTGCTATGGTGGATCCCCTTTTCATTTAATAAAAGTCTGGAATCTTGGGTTATTAATTGGTGGAATACTAGTAAATCCGAAACCCTTTTCAATGATATCCAAGAAAAGAGTATTCTAGAAAAATTCCTAGAATTAGAAGAACTTTTGCTCTTGGACGAACTGATAAAGGAATATCCGGAAACACATCTACAAAAATTTCGTATCGGAATCCACCAAGAAACGATCGAATTGATCAGGATGTACAATGAGGTTGGTATCCATACGATTTTTCACTTCTCGACAAATATAATCTGTTTCATTATTTTAAGTGGTTATTATATTCTAAGTAATGAAAAACTTATTATTCTTAATTCTTGGATGCAAGAATTCCTATATAACTTAAGTGACACAATAAAAGCTTTTTCTATTCTTTTATTAACCGATTTATGTATAGGATTCCATTCACCCCACGGTTGGGAACTAATGATTGGCTCTATCTACAAAGATTTTGGATTTGCTCATAATGATCAAATTATATCTGGGCTTGTTTCCACTTTTCCAGTCATTCTCGATACCATTTTTAAATATTGGATCTTCCGTTATTTAAATCGTATATCTCCGTCACTTGTAGTGATTTATCATTCAATGAATGACTGAAAAATGATCCACTGATTCAATTAGAATGTTTGTTATTTGATTTTGTATATAAGCAAAACATTCCAAATCTTACTTTGTTTTTATACACTTCTTTTCTTTTTTTTCTATACATTTAAGAGTTTATACATCCAAGAGATTCAGATTCTTCTCACATTTTAGTTTTAGTAAAAATTTTTCAGTAAATACCAGCATCGTGGATAGGGAACTTTATTAGTGACCTATCTAAGTTTATTGTAGAAATTTTCGGGATCAACGATTGTACCATGCAAAATAGAAAGACCTTTTCTTGTATAAAGGAAGAGATTACTCACTCCATTTCCGTATCACTCATGATATATATAATAACTCGGTCATCCATTTCAAATGCATATCCCATTTTTGCACAGCAGGGTTATGAAAATCCGCGCGAAGCAACTGGCCGTATTGTATGTGCAAATTGTCATTTGGCGAATAAGCCCGTGGATATTGAAGTTCCGCAGGCAGTACTTCCTGATACTGTATTTGAAGCAGTTGTTCGAATTCCTTATGATATGCAACTGAAACAAGTTCTTGCTAATGGCAAAAAGGGGGCTTTGAATGTGGGGGCTGTTCTTATTTTACCCGAGGGATTTGAATTAGCCCCCCCTGATCGTATTTCGCCAGAGATGAAAGAAAAGATAGGTAATCTGTCTTTTCAGAGCTATCGACCCACTAAAAAAAATATTCTTGTGATAGGTCCCGTTCCTGGTCAGAAATATAGTGAAATTACCTTTCCTATTCTTTCTCCGGACCCCGCTAATAAGAAAGATGCTCACTTTTTAAAATATCCCATATACGTAGGCGGAAACAGAGGAAGGGGTCAGATTTATCCCGACGGGAGCAAGAGTAACAATACGGTTTATAATGCTACAGCAGCGGGTATAGTAAGCAAAATCATACGAAAAGAAAAGGGGGGGTACGAAATAACCATAACAGATGCGTCAGAAGGACGTCAAATAATTGATAGTATACCTCCAGGACCAGAACTTCTTGTTTCAGAAGGCGAATCCATCAAACTTGATCAACCATTAACTAGTAATCCAAATGTGGGCGGATTTGGTCAGGGGGATTCGGAAATAGTGCTTCAAGACCCATTACGTGTCCAAGGTCTTTTGTTCTTTTTTGCATCGGTTATTTTGGCACAAATTTTTTTAGTTCTTAAAAAGAAACAGTTTGAGAAGGTTCAATTATCCGAAATGAATTTCTAGATCCGCGGATTTATCAGCATTAAGTTCTTAAAAAGAAAACAATTTTTGTTGGCAATTATGTATGATCAAAAAAAATTGTGAAAATCCTTTTTCTTTTGTTTCTATTTTCTTTTATACCAGATTTGGGGAATTACTTGTACCGCATTTCTAGTCATAGTATAGATATTGGTAAAAAGACGAGTTGAATTTATCCCCCCCCTTTTTTTTTTTCTTTTTTTTTTTTTTAATCTAAATGGGAGGACGGTGTAATTATGTCACTATTGTCAGATTTAACTGTCATAGAA